CTTTTCTTTTTTTTGAAATCGAGTCAAAAAATACTAGAGTTATAAAGTATGAACTATCCCTTGATTGTTGCAAGACCTGAGAAAAGGAATTTCCTTTGGACTACGGACGGGAAGGATGAAAGTGAGTAGGTCTGCTAATTCCTCATCTGCAAATCAACCCTTCCCGTAGGTTATTTTATCAACGAATAAGGAATTGTATGAGTGAAATTTGGATCTAATTTGAAAAGCAAAGGACAGGTCCAGGGCAATACAATAAAATAGGTATTTTTTTTTGTAAAATTAAACAAAAGGATTCGCAAATAAAAGTGCTAATGCTACAACCAATCCATAAATGGTTAAAGCTTCCATAAAAGCTAGACTAAGCAATAGAGTACCTCGTATTTTTCCCTCTGCCTCAGGCTGTCTCGCGATACCCTCTACAGCTTGACCTGCAGCAGTCCCTTGACCAACGCCAGGTCCAATAGAAGCAAGCCCTACGGCCAATCCAGCAGCAATAACGGAAGCGGCAGAAATCAGTGGATTCATGATAAGTTCCTCATACCAACAAAAAGAAATGGTTAATGATACAATCAATCAATGAATTATGACTTAATTATTCCATTGATAGGATTCATCCGGTCGAAGTAACTACGAACTTCGAATTTAAGTAATACTATTCTATTATTGAATTGTCAAAACTCCTTCGATTTATCTTTTTTTGTTTCTATCCACAGAGTTTTGGGAAATCCATACAACTTTCGTTCTTCCCTTTCTTGGTTCCGAACTATTTTTTCCATTTTTCAATTTCTTTATCTTTATTTTATCTGTTTATTCAGCCAATTCACAGCTACAACAGTATAAAAGGATACTTCGACCGGAACCCACAAGTAGACAAGTCAAGTAGTAGGTCAATCTTTAATTTCTAGATAACTAGTCAATATCTACTATCACATATACATGTCTTTCTTATCTAATGTAAACCATTCGTTTCGATCGGATTCGAGAATCAATCCATTTTTTTTAGAAATCCCCTTTTTTGTAACTTTTTTTCTCCCTTCCATTTTCTTTTTCATTATTTTATTTTAACCAACTAGAGAAAAAAAAAGATTCGCGCGAATTATTCCGTAGAAATCTCATTATTTCCTTGATCTAAGTTCATGCAATTTGGTTTATTATTTAGTAATTCTTTTGGTCAATTGTGAAAATCTACTGTAAAGTAGAATCAAAGTCGACTCGTATTTCCTGTTTTTTAGTTAATTAAATTTTATCACACGGCATAAAGGGTAATATCTTCTATTCAAAATTCTTATTTGATTTGAATAAGAAGGTTGGCTGACCAATAGAATAGAAGGTGAATATTCGTCGAGGAAAGGAGAGTTTTGGGAAAAATATCTGTTAGATCTCTTTCCCCCTTTTTGAACTCTCTAATTAAAATTAAATTTTTGATTTTTTTGTTCTTAATTTGATCTATTTCTATTCCTTAAGTCAATCATCTTGAACCGCACATACATTGCTTTGAAATAAGCTAAAAAAAAAAAAAAGACTATTTCAATGATGGCCCTCCATGGATTCGCCTATATAAGCGGCGGCTAAAGTTGCAAAAATAAGAGCTTGAATACCACTTGTAAATAATCCAAGGAACATGACAGGGATAGGAACCACTAAAGGTACTAAAGAAACAAGAACAACAACGACTAATTCATCCGCTAAGATATTCCCGAAAAGTCGAAAACTGAGTGATAGGGGTTTTGTGAAATCTTCTAAGATGTTAATGGGTAAAAGGATTGGGGTTGGTTGAATATATTTCCCGAAATAACTGAATCCCCTTTTGGAAAGACCTGCATAGAAATAGGCCGCTGACGTGAGTAAAGCCAAAGCAACTGTAGTATTTATATCATTCGTAGGTGCGGCCAACTCTCCATGAGGTAATTCTATGATTTTCCAAGGTAAAAGAGCTCCTGACCAATTCGAAACAAAAATAAATAGAAACAAGGTTCCAATAAAAGGAACCCAAGGGCCGTATTCTTCTCCAATTTGAGTTTTACTCACATCTCGAATGAACTCAAGAACATATTCGAAGAAATTCTGACCCCCAGTCGGAATGGTTTGTGGGTTCCGAACAGCTATAGTAGCTGAACCTAATAAGATAGCAATTACAACCCAAGAGGTAATAAGTACTTGTCCGTGGACTTGGAAATCCCCTATTTTCCAATAGAAATGTTGACCTACTTCCACACCGGATATCTCGTATAAGCCTTTTAGTGTGTTGATGGAACATGATAGCACATCCATATTGCCCTCTGAAAAAATCGAACTTTAAACAAAATTATTTTGATTCAACCATCTCTTTATCTACTGGAATGGGGTATTTCGAATACCAACTGATAGTTTGAATACTAACTAATTCCATAGTATTCCCAGTTTTTTTATCTATTTTTAGAAATTCATAAAAAATAATCGATTCTATAAATCTATTGTATTTTCGAAGTAAAACTTATTGATTTTATCTTATTATTAATCAAGGATTTCTTCTATAGCTAGAACTAGAACGACCCTCACAAATCGCAAATACTAATTTATTAAGAATTAATCGGATTGAGGATATAGCGTCATCATTCGCCGGAATTGAAATATCTGCAAGATCGGGATCGCAATTTGTATCGATTAAACAAATTGTTGGAATTCCTAAAGTGATACACTCCCGCAGGGCGGTATATTCTTCATGCTGATCGACGATGATCACAATATCGGGTAATCCTGTCATATATTTAATCCCGCCCAGATAGGTTTGTAAGCGAAATAGTTGTCTTTTCAACATAGCCGCATCTCTTTTAGGAAGACGGTTGAGTCTTCCCGTTTTTTGTTTCATTCTCAAGTCCCTGAACTTATGAAGTCTCGTTTCTGTAGTGGACCAATTCGTTAACATACCGCCGAGCCATTTTTTAGTAACACAATGACACCGGGCCCTTATTGCAGCCCATGCTACTAAATCAGCTGCTTTTTTTTTGGTCCCAACAATTAAGAATTGTTTTCCCTTACTTGCTGCACCAAAAACCAAATCACAGGCTTCAGATAAAAAACGAGCAGTTCTAGTAAGATTTATAATATGAATACCTTTACGCTTTGCCGAGATATAAGGTGCCATTTTAGGATTCCATTTCCTAGGCTCATGGCCCAAATGAACCCCTGCCCCCAGCATCTCTTCCAAGTTGATGTTCCAATATCTTCTGGTCATTTCTCCCCACACCCCCCCGCTTTTTCCAAAAAGGCGACGGGGAACCCTGAACGGAAATAAAGAATTGTTCCGATGGAACCTTCACGTCTATCGTAGATTGGCATAGATATATGAATAAGCCATTAGTCTTTTCTATTCCTTATTTTTTATTACCAACCTAAATGACTGTCCCCGATAGTAAAGTAAAAAAAAAAAAGATGAATCCGCCTTTAGGAAGCATTAAATCCCATAAAGTTCTGATGTATCATCCAAATTCTTTGAAAGAAAAGAATCAACCCACTTTCGGTAGTGAAACAAAATATCTCCCATTTCCCCCTCGAATAGATTGTTTTCTTTTGTTTCCAAAGGGCTCTTTTTTTGTTGTTTTGACGGGGGCACTAATCCCTTCAATCCGGTCCCGGCGGGTATCATACCCCCAAAAACAACGTTCTCTTTCAATCCTTTTAACCAATCGACTCGACCCCGGAGAGCTGCTTTTGCTAAAACACGAGCCGTTTCTTGAAAACTCGCTTCAGATATGAAACTTTGAGTATTGAGAGCTGCTCGAGTTATTCCCAATAAGGTGGCTCGGTAACAAACTGCTTCTTCCAATGCGCGCCCCACTCGTTCCGCTCGCAACAATCCAACTAGTTCTCCGGGCGAAAAAACATTAGACATTCCATCTTCTGAAATCAAGACTTTTGATGTTATTTGACGTACAATAATTTCTATATGCCTATTATGAATCTGTACCCCCTGGGATCGATAAACCTTTTGGATCTTATTAACCAAAGAGATACGGCTTTGGACTATAGTTAGCTCAGCACCAATCAAGAATGCCCATGGCATTCCAAGAATTCTTGGTATACGTTCATTCCAACGCTCAACCCTCTTTTCTAGATTCATCGATATTGAATCAATCGAACGCACTTCTAACACCTGTTCTACTTTTGGAAGCCCTTGGGTTATATCACCAGATCTCGATTTTTCATATATAAATGTAATGAAAGTATCACCTTCGTGCAGGATTTGCCCATAATGGCCATGAACAGTTGCTCCCGGAGTGGCCAAATAAGGCTTAGCTGATCGTATTACTACAGAGTCAACTTGAACAAGTATAACTTGACCTGATTTTAGGCGCGGTGCATTTTTTGTTCTACATATATTTTCACAAATCAACTGCCCAAGACTCATTATTGTAGATGTTTCTTCACAATAATTAGGATCGAGCAAATACCAATTCCAATTTAAAAGAATGGTACTGAATGGATCGGGGTTATCAATTTTCGCATTTTCATCCAGTAAATAGTATTTACTGACTTGAAAAGTCTTTTTCAAATTTTCAACGTTATTTAGCAAGATTGGATTATGAGTTATTAAATGGAAAAATGTATAAAGATTCGCAATTTGAAAAGTGGTTCCTAAAGGCCCCAGCGAATTCGTAATTGGAATTCGAGGATCTTTTGGAATTGATTTTTTTATCCCGTTGTAATAGTTTACATCGTTGAATCGACCCACCCGAAAACAATTGGATGATGACAAAATGATCGACGACTCGAGTCCCGTATTTTGATTCAACAACATATGAATAGTTCTTTGATTGGGATCTGAGGTTTGTTGAATTCTTGTCTCGGAATAAATCGAAGAAAACGGATTGATATTTGTGCAATCTGATGCATTTCTATTAGTAGAGGGCAAGCCAGAGACTGATGTAGCATTCCTTTTTCCGATATATGAACTAGGGGGTTTTACCAAATCGATTCTTAGGAAATGTCGAATTAAACCGTTTGTCGTTATTTCAACAAAG